GTTTATAGAAATCCTTCTTGGATGAAACCAAAGCGCAAAATGCCATTGCCAAAAAGTGACAAGGTAACATTTCCATTTATTCATAAAAAGAGACGTCCCCTTTGAAGCCAGAATGGATTTTCTTTGATATCTAACATAATGCATGCAAGGTTCTTTGACCAACCATAGGTTCACCTGACAGTCCTTAACCTTACCAAAGACGTTCACAAGATGCTCTATTTTTCCATAGAAATAGATTCGTTCAAGAAGAGCTCTAGAAGATGTTGATCGTAAATGAGAAGATTGATTACGTAAAAAGACGAAAACGGATTCGTACTCGCATACATGAGAATTATATAAGAATAAAAAGAATCTTTGATTTCTTTTTGAAAAAGAGAAACCGGCTTTTTTTGTAGTAATAAGACTATTCGAATTACAATACTCGTTGAGAAAAAATCGTAATAAATGCAAAGAAGAGGCATCTTTTACGCAATAGCGAAGAGTTTGAACCAAGATTTCCACATGGACAGGGTGGGGTATTAGTATATCTAATACAAAATTTAAATGTGAAAAATTGTCCTCTAAAAAGGGAAATATTGAATGGATTGAGCGTAAATTCTGAGATTTTACTATCTTTTTCTTTTTTCCTTCTAGAGAAGATATTAATTGTACAGAAAATGGAATTTCCACAATAAATGCAAACCCCTCTGATATGATTTGAGAATAGAAATTATTCTTTCGACCCCAAAATGGATTTTGGTTAGAATCATTAGGAGAAATAAGAAAATGATTCTGTTGATACATTTGAGCAATTAATCGTTTCACAATCAGTAAACTGGATTTATTCTGATAACCCTGATTTTCCGAATCCATATTTTCCGACAAAATAGATCTACTGAAAGTACGATCATGAGCAAATGCATAAATATACTCCTGAAAGATAAGTGGATATAGAAAGTCGTGTTGTTGAGATCTCTCTAGCTGTAAGATTTCCTCCATTTGAAATTCGATTTGAATGAAAGGTAGAAGGTTTTAGGGGTTATCAAATGATACATAGTGCGATACAGTCAAAACAAGGAATTCTCGTAAGAATAAATACCTCGGAGACAGGTAAACTTATCAACAGATTCTCTGCCCTTTCTTTTTTCCATTTCATTTAGTCTATGTTATAGGATAACAAGATGGTTAGAAATCTTTTATTTTTTAAACCTAATCGCTCTTTTGATTTCGGAAAAAACTTTCGTTATCAATATACTGCTTCTTTTACACACACATCTCCATTCCATAATAGAGAATGCCAATATTTAGGATTCATTAAAAAATAGAGAATCCACTAGTGGGAGAAGAAGCTCTTCCCGTATCAGGCACTAATCTACTTTTAACGTCTAATTAGATCGGGAAATTATTCAAATTAAGAACAGAAGCTGGTTGCTTTTTCTTTCTAATAATTAATTGAAGCCATGGGGCCCTATCCATTTATTCATTCGACCCAACTTTCTTTTGTTGCGTTCCAAGAATTCGAACAAGGTTTTTTACCGATCCGATAAGAATGAAATACCCTCAGAACTCTCCATTAATACGACATGCTATTTTTTCCATTCATTCCCTTTCAGGATCAGTCGCGGTCTTCCAAACTTTACCAATGGTATGGACGAATTCCTCACTTCATCCGTATGTGTAAAAGATTCTAGCCGCACTTAAAAGCCGAGTACTCTACCGTTGAGTTAGCAACCCGAAAAAAAAAAGAAAAAAGAGAAATGAAACATAATTTCAACTAAGGGGTGTAGAGATACACAAGAAAAATCAATGAATTTAATTGAAACGTTGAAACAAAGAGAAAGGAGATGCGCTAATCAAATCATTCAACTACCAAAGAAATTGAAAAAAAAACAGATTTTCGAATTCATTCGAAACAGAAAAACGAATTCATTAGATGAAAATACACGAAATTCTCAGATAAAAGAACAAGAATAGATAGAGAATTTTCCAAATGGATAGAGCACCTCTTATCGACTTTTTTTCAACCAAAAAACCTAAAAAAACATCATTTGAATTAAATAAAATTCAGGTAAAGAAAAAAAAAACCTATGGGGCGGAAATAAATAGACCCCCCCTTTCACTTATCAAGATGAATTATATTTGTTCGATACGCTGTTGTCAATATAAATGTTGAGAAAAGAATACATTGGAAAAAAGCAAAATAAACTGCATTATGAAAAGAATTTCAATTTCACAATGCAATTAGCACTAAATATTTAATCTACATATAGATATAATACAAAAAGTCTAAATGGAAGAATTGAAAAAAAAAAAATATCGTATTTTGTAGTCCATAATAGACGGATTTCATCAATCTAAGTGGAATAAGCAAAGTTGATTCCTTTTCGGTTAGTCGAGTTCCAATGAAAACCATACAATTGAAGGAAATGTCCGAATTTTTTATTTATCGTATCAATAAACTAAGTTTTTTTTCGTTCTAGACCTCGGATTTGACGGAAGCAATGATAAATAGAATAGAACCAAAAAGGGGGGTCAAAAAAACAAGTATAGAAAAATTAGACAAAGTTCTATACAAGTTGCTACCCCCCTTGGTATTTCTTTAATTGAATTTTGTTTGATTAGACGGAAGTTCCTTAAAAACTTCCGCTTTCTTTAAAAGATTATGAACAGTTCCTGTAGGTTGAGCGCCTTTTTCAAGGAAATATAGAATAGCAGGAACATTTAAATAAGTTTGGTTCTTTATTGGATCATAAAACCCCACTTTTCTAAGGTCTTTTCCTTCTCTTCGGGATCGAACATCAATTGCAACGATTCGATAGACGGCTCATTGGGATAGATGTAGATGAAGAATACCCCCCCTAGAACCGTATAGGAAGTTTTCTCCTCGTACGGCTCGAGAAAAATGATTTGCTTCGAAGTTTTGTCTATGTATGCAATTTAAATATTCTAATAAATTAAATTTAAATGAAAAAGAGCCTATACAATCAATTAGACTATACTATGATTTCAGTCTTTTTTTTTTCTTCCTGAAAATAAAAAAGAAACCATTCGTACTCATAACTCAAGTTGGATAACTCTGAAAGAAAATCTTTAGTCAATTTCATTTATTGAGTGGTCTTTACCCCACTTTCTTTGTCTCGTTTAAAATTCGATTTAGATTATTTAGTTTGATTCAATTATTGAGACTATCGAGACAATTAAAATGGCGTTTCCTTGTTTTTGGATCCTTATTTTAAATCATTGGGTTTAGACATTACTTCGGTGCTTCTTTTCTTAATGCTTTCAAAATGGCAGCAACATACCCCTTGTTGATTAAAGAATCGTATGGACAGTTGATTCCCCGTGATACACTTTGAATCCAAAAAGTTTGATCAATTCCAACAAGTTTTGCTTTTGTTTTTGAATTGCAAACTTGCTTGAATCGGATCCTTGCAATTTCTATATTTCTATATATGGAAGAAGATATATTTACGAAGTTGTTCCAATTGATTGGCATTAACCCTAGATCCTTGACCCCGAGAAATGAATTAATCCTTTCTACTCGAGCTCCATCGTGAACTATTAACAACCCAAGCAAAAATGAAAGGTTCGAGTGTAACAGAACAAACAATGTCGAGACAAGAGCACCTTCATTACTAGATAAATCGAAAATGGTGGATGGAAAAATCCACAACGGATCGTGTCCTTCAAGCCGCACGTTGCTTTCTACCACATCGTTTCAAACGAAGTTTTACCATAACATTCCTCTAATTTGGAACCGGTATGGAATTGATTCAATTATGGAATCATGAATAGTCATTGGTTCAGCTGTACATAGCCATCTTAATCTAGACTTTTTCTTTTCTATATGATCTATATATGATATGTATATGTAACTTCTATATATGAGATATGTGTTATGATATGTATGGGTAGGTGGAATTATTTTTCCCCAAAAGTCTTAGCACGACAGCAGCTTTAACATACATAAATCTATTTTGACATACAAAAAGAATATTTTGTTGAGATATAGAAAGAAGTAGAAATCTATAATATATAGTAGAACGAATAAGGTTTTGAATCTTCATCTTCAATTGACTCAAATAGCATAGATTCAACTATTTCTACTTTTTGAATACCAAAAACGAAATTTTTGTGATTGAACTCGAACGATACATACCGTATAAGCTAAACATTTCCTTATTTTATATGTATTTTGGTTAACGTGGAATTGAGTAATATTTCAATTCGAATCTTTGTGAATAATAATAAGGGATAGGATAAATCATCCCTGCCTCAACCATTATATCGATTTCCAATTTTTCATTCGAGCCAAACACCAAATACCTAATCAAAACTGGATATGCTCTGGGACGGAAGGATTCGAACCTCCGAATAGCGGGACCAAAACCCGATGCCTTACCACTTGGCCACGCCCCATTTCAATTTCGAATGCACACTAAGAAACAATAATCTTGTTATTGGTTATTTGTCAATTCCAGTCCAAATATCTATATATCTATAGAATAGATTGGTACTAGGATTTTGATACATATAGATATATAATTCAACTTACTTTATTGATCATTACATAAAATTCAATTAAGATATTGTATGAAAGTATGATTTCTTCTATTCTCCTTTGAGAATTGGAGGATTTTTGATTGGGTGGGTTCAAAGAAAAAGAAGGATTTTTTGTCTACCTTACTTACTTTCTTCCTTTTTCCTTATCTCAAAAACTCAATCAAATTGCAATTATCTCCAAGAACAAAATGTCTGCTATGCTTAATACCGTTAGTTTGATCTGTATTAATTCTGCCCTTTATTCGAGTAGTTTTTTCTTCGGCAAATTGCCCGAAGCCTATGCTTTTTTGAATCCAATCGTAGATATTATGCCTGTCATCCCTTTGTTTTTTTTTCTCTTAGCTTTTGTTTGGCAAGCTGCTGTAAGTTTTCGATGAGATCTTTAATAAAAATATCCTAGAAAATGCATGATTTCTTCGCAAAAAAATTCTAACAACTGATAAAATCAGATAAGTTTT